TTGTTTACTGTACATTGAGTCCTAACCAGACTCTGTGTACGTCTAGAGAAAGATACTCGATTTATCATCATTGAGTCTAGCTAACTCTAACTCAGTATCAATCTTGAAGAGTTTGCTTTCTTCTTTCTTAAGGCAGGTTCTCTTCCGGCTTCGGGGAATGGGAGGTCGATCGTATAGTAAGATCCTACGTTTTGCTTCAATGAGTATTTCGTGTTCAACGAGTGTGGTATCAGCTCTTGGGCTTGGCTAACAACATCTGATATGTTCCACGCTCGGAGGTGCGCGTAAACCAAGCGCCACTAAGCGTGCCGGACCTCACAAAGGCCGTAACTCCCTCTTCGACCGATATGGGGATGATCAACTAGTTGGCCACCAGCCCCGGAGGTCAGGTGGAAATTCTCGATGTCCCTCAGAGTCCCACCAATCATGAACAAGAACCGTTAGAGCTCGACCTATCCAATGAATCGGACCCTTGGGTCATTGAATACAAATTCATCAAAAAATAGAAAATTGCACTTCTCACTCCTCTGATAGAGGAGAATGCGAAAGCCTTTCGATCTATCAGAGAAACTTCCAACTGCTATTGAATTTGTCGAAATTCTCATTGAAAAAGTAGGTTCCGAGAAGCCAAAAAAAAAAGGGCTACAGTCCTTCTGCTACATGCCCTGACCTGACCAATCTCAAGCGTCTCTTAACACGGGCATGTCTTTCAGCACGGGAAGACAGCAAAGGACAGATGAGTATAAACAATGGTTTCAGGGAGATTTTTCAATCTCTCGCCGAAAGGGGCTAAAGTTGCCTTATCTGCTTGAGTGCTCCAGTCCAGCGCTGGAGTTCCTTAATGCAGCTGGAGGGCTTACTGGCTTTAGTTTGAAGGGGGCTTTCGCTCGCAACAAGGTAGCCGCCTGGATTGAATCCTAGTCTTTCGCGAGACTTCCGAATCAGAAAAAGGCAACCTTAAGCTCATCGATGTGTACTCCTCGGCTGTGAAAGAGAGGGCGCTTCTGAGCTAAATCAATCCCGCACAGGTGATTCCCCGGAACTAACCACTCAATGGAAAGTCAAAAGGAAGAATAAATCCGCTTTGAAAGCGATTCCAGAGACCATAAGAACGACCGGGTGGCGGGCGGGAGTAGCGGAAGCATTGAGATTTGCTTGTTCAGAGATGCGTCAAAGTATACCTATGAAAGTTGATTGCAAGGGTAAGGCACCAATGCATTACTAAAGAATAACCAACCGGAATAACTTTTAAGGGAGCGTGGAAAGAAGGATTGGTTCTACTATCTATGGGCAGGAAAACTGCCTCGGAAAACAATCCCAAGGGAAGCTTCTCGCTAGTGCTTTCCCCCCCCACGAATCTAGGATTGGACCGGCTTTCCTTTCTTAACCAGGCTCAAGGGAAGTTAGGAGTTGTTGAAGCCTTGGTGCCTAGCGAAAGCGAGTTCTTCCTTTTCCATATCCACTCAACTTCTTACGACAATTCCAAGTTCCCCCTTTTAAATAAAAAGGAAAAAATGCGAACTTTCATGTTCGAGAAGAGAATCATAAATGTGATGATCTCTTCTATCTAAACTTCGACCCTTTTTCTTTTCCCGGCCCAATGTGTTAAAAGCAAACTCTCCAAATTGTTGACGGTAGGTCGCTGAGAACAAAAGCGGAACACTTTATTATTCTCGCCGGCCGGATGGTTGCGCAATGAAGACCAATCCGCGAGCTACCCTCTCCAATCTTCATTAAGAGCCGCTCGACTCTTACTAAACGAAACAACATCCGTCCGGAAAGAGAAAGGCCGTAAAGTCGTTTGAGGTACAGTCCAGAAGCACTTCATTCAATCGAAGAAAAGAAGTCAGCATTACAAACAGATAGCCAAAGCAGACAGGGTGACAAGATGTGACAACCAGAAGGAAGCCAGCAAGTGTCAAAGAAATAAGAACTATGATTATCAATCATTTTAAAAGGAAGAGAGAGGAAGTGATACAGCCTCAGTGTGGACTTCATGGCGTGGAATCTTTGAAGGTCCCAAGACACCATTATCGCGGTTCCGTATTCCCGTTCTCTTATAAAGAATGGGTCTCTTCCCCTGGCCTCGTTGTCTCTATCGATCTCACAAGTCTTTCTGGTATAGGAAAGGCTCATCTGTGAATGAATAATATATTCCTCTTTGTCCCCCCCCCCCGTCCGGTCCCCTTCTTTGTATCGATCTTTGTTTTGGAGCTGAGCTGAGGTCGAAAGGAGCTTTGGGAAAGTCCCCGTCTTGACCGACCAACTGCCGAAATGCCCTTGCTTGGGTCAGGGGGTCAAGTCTTTTGACAAGTTTTTCTGAGGCTACCTTTTTTAGTTTAGTAAAGGCTTTTCTTTTTGTGGTTTGTGATGGGTCTAGCCCCGTGAGCCTCTCCACACGTTCTCAAATCGGCCTCTTTGTTGTTGCGGGCGTACAGTACTAATAATCCTTTTTTTCCCATGTAGAGCAGCGAATCGAGAGTCTCTCGCTATGTCCCCATTCCTTTCTTCTATTCTATGGCCGATCTTCTTTAATCCAAAGCCGGTGCAAGCGATCTCATAGGTGGATCACGGGGAATAACTCGAGATAGGAAAGCATTAAGCAAGAAAAAGCTTTTACTAAATAAGGCAGGTTCTCCTAAGCAATTAAAGGGTTACGGCTTTCGCGGGCAATCAAGGCGCGAATCCCTAGCTTGTTCGATACCGATTCCGTTAAATATCGAGATTAGAATGAAAGTATAGTGTACACCCCGGCCGCTTTCTTTGAACTAATTGATAGGCACTTAGTGTTCTAAATAACTATAATAACAACTATAACAAGCGTGCGATACAAAGCATCAACCTACGGAAAAACGAATTGATTGACTATTGAGTGCAACTCTGTAACTAGATAGACTATGGGTAGTTCAGGTGCGCTTAAAGTCTTATATAACGCATGCCGATGTTGCCACCGACAAACGTTTGACTTTACTTTACTTTACAGTAGGCAATCTCTTCGCGATTCTCTCTATGTTCTTAGTCCTCTTTCTTGGCGAAGAGGGAAAAGAGATGACTAGACTAGAAGACTCAACTGAGCTATTACGTTCGCAAGGGGCAAACGTTTAGGCCCGATCCGTTGTCAATGTTGACCAAAGGAAATCAACTACTCATTGCATCGGACAGTGATGTTGAGGGGTCGGACATGATTGCGTCCTTCAGCGGGTAGTTCGTCATCCGAACGAAAATGTGATGATTATTTGCGAAAGGATTTGGGCAATCATTTGACTCATTCTTTCGGGGGAAGTTTTTTCAGGCACGTGTGCCTTTCGAAGCACTCAACTAAACGATTCCCGATGTGCTTCCAATCCAATGTAGAAAGCAGCTCCCAAATTGAAATTTGTCCTGGGATGCTTTTGAGCTAGGTAGCCACATAATAAACGGAAGACTTTTGATCCGCCTTTTCAGACTTTGCTTCCATTGTTAGGGGAGGCCGGTTGCTTCGTAAGTGAATAGGGGTGAGTTTTGCTAATGAATTGGTGTTTTGAGTTGTCGTTTTGAGTGGTTGTATAAATAAATGGGGGTTTTGAGGCCCCATTGCCTTGTTGTTGTGTAGTTTTTCTTTTCGAGTGTTGGAGCTAAGCTGATTGGAGCTTGGGATTTCCTTAAGCGAGTTCAAGGAAGTGACGTGAAGGTAACCTTAGGTAAGGAGCTGACGAGATAAAGAGGTCTCCACGTCTTTTGGTAGTGGGGGACAGAAGGCGGACTTAATTGAGTTCTGGTCTTGTTGGGGGGCTCTAGTAAGGTATGGGGCTTTCAAAGGGGAAAAATTCACCCAGTCTAAGCCAGGCAAGCAATGCAAAGCTAGACGAACCCAGACAGAGTCCAGCGAATCCAAGCAGAGACAACTCAAGCTTGGGCCTGCCTTTCGGTCAATCAAGGAAGTACATCGAAGTGGCTTCCTCGAAAGAAGCACGCGCGTCACGCCTTCAGTTAGTAGCGAGTAGTCTTTTGATTTAGTAGAAAGCCTGTTAAAGCCATCTGAGTTGTGATGAGATACTATAGGTCAATTCAATGCTCTAATAAGCTTTCTTTTACGCCTTGGAATGAAGCATTATTCAAAGACAGTAGGCAAAGCACTAGTTGGAAGTGAAGTAGGGTAGTCAGATATAGGTTTCTCTTTTATTGAATATAAGTCTCCTCTTGTAGGCCTCTCTTTCTGTGACAAAGAGGCATTCCAAGAACTTCTATGGAGGAGCAAGAAAAGAACTGGTATTAGCTTAGTTTGCTTGTTTAGTGGCATCCCAATCCCATCCTGTCGCTTGTTTAATTTATGCCTTCCTTCTGGGCATTTATCCTTGTCTTTATTATTAGCATTGGCCTAGCTCTATCATTGGCATCCGCTTACAGAATTACCTTTAGAGCGTACCTTCCTTTCCCTGTCTACCATTCCAGCTATGTGCCCATCCCTACCCCAACCGCCTGGATCAACTGTGCTTGAACTGGAAATGAAATATCTGCTTCTACCAGCTTCAAATCGTTGCTTTACTAATAGGGGCCGATTGATATCAAGTAGGTGTATCAGTAGCGAGACATGAAGGCAAGTCGGGAAGTCGAGCAAGGAAGAGATAGCTAGCTTTTGGCTTCCCCTAAGAGAAAGAAGGGACTTTTAAGTGCAGAAGCCAAAGAAACTTCTTTACCTAACTTTGGCTGGTATACGAGTGGGAACAAGCTCAGTTCAAAAACCATATCTGTCTGTAGATTCACAAAATCTATTGTTTAGTCCTATGACTATAGACAATGAAAAGACAGAATGGGGGGCCCCGTAAGGCATGAGTTAAATATCCTTTCAAAAGTAAGAATAGGTCGAGGTTTTTTTCCTTTTCACCAAAGCTATTTGGGAAACTTCCACGAGCTTCGTTTCCTGGTAGGGTTACCTCTGTCTTTATGTTCACATCTTTTTCTGACTCTTTCATTGCGCCTTTCGCCTCCCTCGAAGTAAAAACTCTCCAGTGAGACCAGAT